TCATTTTCTATAAAAGGGGTACAAATAGCAGAATTTCGTTCCCAAAGGGGATCCTTATTATTATTATTATTTTATATTATTTATATATTTATTTTATTTATTTTCGTTTTTCATCAAAGCAAATATGGTCATTTTCATTTCTTCAACTAGTATCGATGGAGATGGATAAAGACACATGTGGATTAGTACAATTATTGGTAGCGTCATATTCAGGATTCTAAGAGAGACCTCACTCAATTTGGCCTTTTCGATTCCTCCCGATCCGTATAATGAAATCGAATCGAGTACCCTATCTTTCCCGGTAGCACATACACAAATAGAATTCTTATTTGTACGATACAAAATGACTTTAATTTCTTTGATAAAATCCTTTTAATCAGAAAAGTCTCTTCTTTTTTGGCTCCGATTTTGTGTAACCTCAATTATTTGAAACAATCTATCTCATTCAAATTGTACACTGAAGTTTTTATATATTATATGGATCCCATTCCTAATTCAATCAAGTAAAGAATATATTAATAAAATTAAAGAGTATATTAATAAAATAAAAATCAAATAAAGACTCTGCCTCTCTTAGAGAGAGAGGGAATGGATAATCTTTTTTAAGGGTTTATGCCGAAGAAAAAACAAACTCTAAAAAAAAAAGTGAATTTGGTAGAATATTCGATTTTTTTTATACTGTACTAGGACTTATCTTTATCACACTTTTTTTTTTGTTTTCCAATCCAATAAGATTAGATCATTCAAAAAAGGAGTTTAGAAGATAACTCCCCCTTTCCCATTTCGCTTCTATTGTTTTTGTTTGTAACTTATGTAAGTTTAAAGACGATTAGATGATACTTAGTCAGATGATTGTACAAGGAAGGAGATAGTTTTATAGAAAAGAAAGAATGGAAAAGAATGATAAATAAAGTAACAAAGTAAGGAAATTTTCGATTGGATCAGGAATCCATTTTTGGATTTGGTATGAATAAATGATCTTTCTATGTTATACTATTCAATTCTCGACGATAAATCGATTTGAGAGTTCAGATATTGTTATTCATGATATTGATCTGATTCGATATCATCGAGATGGAATTCATCCCATTGAATTTAGAGGCGAAAGATTTCTCATCTCTTATGGGATTAAATCCCGAATTATTGTGAAGTAAAGAAAAACGAAACGATGAGATTATGGAAGTAAATATTCTCGCATTTATTGCTACTGCACTGTTCATTCTAGTTCCTACTGCTTTTTTACTTATAATATATGTAAAAACTGTTAGTCAAAGTGATTAATTTGAATGAAACTTGACTTCTTAGTTCTTCTCAATATCAAGAATTAACGAAATAAAATGAAAAGAATTCCAATTTTGCGTTTTAGCTGAAATGAGCGAACTAGAATCAGCAGGATTCTATGAGATCCGATAGTATGGTAGAAAGTAATATATTTACTACCATACTATCTATTTTTGTTATTCTAGTATATAAAGTTGTACTGTAGAAAGATCTGGGCTTAATATGGATCAATCTAGAATGTCATCTTCATATTCATATATAGATAGATATATAGACAATAGATATTAATTATCTATATGGAATGTACATAAGGTTCAAATTTGATTTCTTTTCTTCATATGTTTGATTTGTGTTGGTTCCAATTAATCTGGAATAGTTGAAAGGCGCCTCTTACTCTTATGATTCCAATTCCTGGATTTCTGATTATTTTCAATATGAATCCCGGAATCCATTGAAATAATCAAATCAATGAAAAGAAAAAAAAATACTAAACTAAGTACTAAGTACGCAATATGTGACTTCTCCAAGAAAATATCTTAGTATGCGGAGTATCCCGTTAGAGAATCACTATGTCTATTTTATTTCCCGTAGAAAATCACTTAATTTAATAACTTTTAAATAACTAAAAAAAGAACTACTTTCTTTTGTCTTTGAACCGGAAAAAGGCAAACAAATAAAAAGTAAAAAAGGTTCCGCTGCTCCTTATTGTCCATATATAACTCTGATAAGAGCCGGTTTATCATAATAAAGAATTTTAGGAAGAATTCGGTTGGAATAACTTTCCTATCATTTGTATTCTTTTTACTTTTGAAATATGAACACTGGAATCATTAAAATATTTATTTGATTATGATTAAAAGGGTATTATTCAAATATTATTCATAGAATAAATTACTCCACTCGAATCGAATAGAATTTTGAAATTGAATTCAATTATTGAATTCAATTTCAATATAAATAGTTCAATTAAAAATAGTTAAATTAAAAAGTCTTTGCAGAACGATCTATAAAAGAATTGATAGAGTTTCATTTCTCAACTCAATTAGTAGTATCCCTAGAGTCCACTTCTTCCCCATACTACGAGTGAAAGGGAAAATGTAAAGACTACCATCAAAGCAGCCCAAGCGAGACTTACTATATCCATGTGAATTATGTCCCCTATCTCTATGAATATGAAGGAATTTTGCTAGTATTGTTCACTTTTTTCCATTATTTTTCACTAATAATAATAATAGTCACTAATAATAATAATAGTCACTAATAATAATAATAGTCACTAATAATAATAATAGTCACTAATAATAATATTAGTATCGCTGGTGCAGAGTAAAAAAAAAAAAAAAAGATTTTGTCCAATACCATTGATGAAACAATCCAAAAAATCCAATTCAATTAATTAGAACCAATTAATTATAAGAAGTTCTTGTATGATTGCTAGTAGAATCGGGAAAGATTAAGCGCAAACAAAATAAGCAGCAGCGCTCTTGGAAATATCACGAGTCTTTTTCCTCCGCTGTTTCTATTGGGGACAATATATCAGCAAAACGGAATAAGGTATTTCGCGTCTTTTGTTGATCAGGCGACACCCGGATTTGAACTGGGGAAAAAGGATTTGCAGTCCCCCGCCTTACCACTCGGCCATGTCGCCAAGGCAATAGAAATAAAAAATAGACCAAAAGACCCCCCCCCCTTTTTTTTTTCTTACTAAACTTCTTTTTTTTTTGTACTTGTATCTTGAATCCCATTTTTCTTAATCTGAATCCCTTTCCTAAAAGAAATCCTTCCTTTTTTGGATTGGATCTATCTCTTTGATTAATTTTGTATAGTATGTCAAAACACGCACTATCTGAATTCTTTCTCCTTTCTATTGAAACTATTGAAAGGAAAAACAAAATGTGAATTTTCAGTCACAAAAGCCGAAATTCAGGACAAATTGGAACCGTTAACTATTGACTGAAAATTCATGAACGATTCTCGAATTTGAATCTAAATTTGAATCTAAAATTGTATTTCCCGAATGATATAAGAAAATAAAAATGGATATCTAACTATCCAGTATTGATTCTTTTCAATAAAAAAAAGCCTTCTCCATTTCAATTATAACAACAATTATGAGTATATGTAAACCCCAGAACATAAATTATTACACGTATACCTCTAATCAGATATCTTATCTGTTTATGATTCCTATAGAAAATCGATATTTTGCTAGAGCACGCCATGCGCTGTACAGAATAGACCCGCAATAAAAGGAAAGACATATATATAGATAGCTATAGTTCTATCCGCGTATGCTTAATAAAGCTTTCTTCTGCGCTTCAACAAACTCTATAAAAATAAAATATATATATATATCTCTTCTGTTCGGTGCGAATCCTTTTTTTTTTTTTAACTGAACAAGGAAATCCACGAAAAAAAGGAAAAAAGCTAAGTGCTAATGGGTTTTTATCTCATCGAAGAGATCAAATCCCGAATTATTTATTTCACTTGTATTGGAATATGTAATATCATAAATAATAGTAGAAATTGAATCACTTTTTGTTATTCTATATAAAATTCCATAAGTCTAAGTTAAGTGGAATTTCTCAATTCTTTTCCAGTTGTATCTGTTGCAAATTCCAATTTGAGTAGAAAATCAAAATTCTCTTTATTCCTCCGTTCATACGTATTTCAGACATTCCATATTCATATATGGAGTTAGATAAAATTTTATGTGATTCTGTAAACAGAATAGCAATTCCATCAGTGCTGATCGATCCATATAATTGGATGAAAAACGATCCAATAATGGGATTTTTTTTCAATAAATGGGAAATTAAAAATGCTTGGGGATGGAAATGGGGGAATGTCTACAATACCTGGATTTAATCAGATACAATTTGAAGGATTTTGTAGGTTCATTGATCAGGGCTTAGCGGAAGAACTTTATAAGTTTCCAAAAATTGAAGATAGAGATCAAGAAATTGAATTTCAATTATTTGTGGAAACATATCAATTAGTAGAACCATCGATAAAAGAAAGAGATGCTGTATATGAATCACTTACATATTCTTCTGAATTATATGTATCGGGGGGATTAATTTGGAAAAACAGTAGGGATATGCAAGAACAAACAATTTTTATTGGAAACATTCCTCTAATGAATTCCCTGGGAACTTCTATAGTAAATGGAATATACAGAATTGTGATCAATCAAATATTGCAAAGTCCTGGTATCTATTACCGGTCAGAATTGAACCATAACGGAATTTCGGTCTATACCGGCACTATAATATCAGATTGGGGGGGAAGAGTAGAATTAGAGATTGATAAAAAAGCAAGGATATGGGCTCGTGTAAGTAGGAAACAGAAAATATCTATTTTAGTTCTATCATCAGCTATGGGTTTGAATCTAAGAGAAATTCTAGAGAATGTGTGCTACCCCGAGATTTTCTTGTCTTTCCTGAGCGATAAGGAAAAAAAAAAAATTGGGTCAAGGGAAAATGCCATTTTGGAGTTTTATCAACAATTTACTTGTGTAGGCGGAGGTCCAGTATTTTCTGAATCCTTATGTAAGGAATTACAAAAGAAATTTTTTCAACAAAGATGTGAATTAGGAAGGATTGGTCGACTAAATATGAACCAGAGACTGAATCTTGATATACCTCATAACAATACATTTTTGTTACCGCGAGATATATTGGCAGCCGCGGATCATTTGATTGGAATGAAATTTGGAA